TTCGCGAGGAGCTGGATGAGAAGAAACTCTCATGTCCGGTTCTGTAGTAGAGATGGGTGGAATTGATAAACAACCATCAACTATAACCCCAAAAGAACCAGATTCCGTAAACAACATAGAGGAAGAATGAAAGGAATATCTTATCGAGGTAATCGTATTTGCTTTGGTAGATATGCTCTTCAAGCGCTTGAACCCGCTTGGATCACATCTAGACAAATAGAAGCGGGTCGGCGAGCAATGACACGAAATGCACGCCGCGGTGGAAAAATATGGGTACGTATATTTCCAGACAAACCCGTTACAGTAAGACCTACAGAAACACGTATGGGTTCGGGGAAAGGATCTCCCGAATATTGGGTAGCTGTTGTTAAACCCGGCAGAATACTTTATGAAATGAGCGGAGTAGCAGAAAATATAGCCAGAAGGGCTATTTCAATAGCGGCATCCAAAATGCCTATACGAACCCAATTCATTCTTTCGGTATAGGATAGTGAAGAACCAAAGGAAATCATTTTTTGTATAAAAAAACAATTGCAGGTTTCTTGTTTTGTTTTGAACAAACAATATTTCTTTTTTTTTATTTCACCCTTTACATTGAAAAAGACAAAAAAAAAAACGATATGATTCAACCTCAAACCTATTTGAATGTAGCGGATAACAGCGGGGCCCGAAAATTGATGTGTATTCGAATCATAGGAGCTAGTAATCGACGATATGCTCATATTGGTGACGTTATTGTTGCTGTAATCAAAGAAGCAGTACCAAATACACCTCTAGAAAGATCAGAAGTGATCCGAGCTGTAATTGTACGTACTTGTAAAGAACTCAAACGCGACAACGGTATGATAATACGATATGATGACAATGCTGCAGTTGTTATTGATCAAGAAGGAAATCCAAAAGGAACCCGAATTTTTGGCGCGATCCCCCGGGAATTAAGACAGTTAAATTTCACTAAAATCGTTTCATTAGCACCTGAAGTATTATAAGGGAAGACCTTGATGTAGTTTCTAGTATTTGAACGAAATGGATTAATTTAATTAGTAGATTGTTTATATATCACGTATATACCTTTAAAAATTCATAAATATTTATGAATTCAAAAAAAAAAAAAGAAAAAGAGCATGTTGATTATATCAAAATTCGGGGGCAACAATAATCTTAGTTTATCATGAGTAAAGACACTATTGCTGACATAATAACCTCTATACGAAATGCTGACATGAATGAAAAAAGAACAGTTCGAATACCATCTACCTACATCACGGAAAATATTGTTAAAATCCTTTTACGAGAAGGTTTTATTGAAAACGTGAGAAAACATCAAGAAAGCAATAAATATTTTTTAGTTTTAACCCTACGACATAGGAGAAATAGGAAAGGAGCGTATAGAACTGTTTTAAATTTAAAACGGATCAGCCGGCCTGGCCTACGAATCTATTCTAACTATCAACGAATTCCGAGAATTTTAGGCGGAATGGGGATTGTAATTCTTTCTACTTCTCGAGGCATAATGACAGACCGAGAGGCTCGAATAGAAGGAATCGGCGGAGAAATTTTGTGTTATATATGGTAATCTTTCTGATAGCCCAATTATATGCGGAACTCGCCTATTTGTTTTGTGAAAAAAAGGGTAAAGGGTAGGTTTCCAATACTATGCCTCTTAGATTCGTTGATACTTCAAGGCCGTTTTCCCTGGAATGAAAGAAAAAAAAAGATTCGCGAGGTTTTAATTACTGAACTACGTCCCAATGGTATTTATGTTTCGAGTTCGTTTAGATAATGAAAATCTGATTCTGGGTTTTGCTTCGGGAAGGGTTCAACGTAATTTTATACGTATACTACCAGTAAATAGAATCAAAATTGTGGTAAGTTCTTATGATTCAACTAAAGGACATATAATTTGTATACTCTTTTGTATACTCTAAAGTAAAGACTCACATAATTAGGATTAGGTGGTTTTTTCAATTTCAACATTCTTTCGTGGGGATACAATTCGAAGTTAAAGATTTTAAGAAACTTATTTTCTTCCAATTAAGTAGATTCAGAATTAAGAAAAGGAGTGACAAATATGAAAATAAGGGCCTCCGTTCGTAAAATTTGTGAAAAATGTCGATTGATCCGTAGGCGGGGACGAATTATAGTAATTTGTTCCAACCCGAGACATAAACAAAGACAAGGATAATCTTTCTAAAACAAAAAGGACTCCCGAAATCTAAAGGACCTGATGTACAGATGTACAAAAAAATCAGTAAAAAACCAGGATCTCTTTTGACATGAAATGGATATATCCATATATCTCTGACTTATATTTATGAGATGATAAAATATGGCAAAACCTATACCAAAAATTGGTTCACGTAGAAATAGACGTATTGGTTCACGTAAGAATGTGCGTAGAATACCAAAGGGAGTTATTCATGTTCAAGCAAGTTTCAACAATACCATTGTGACTGTTACAGATGTACGAGGTCGAGTAATTTCTTGGTCCTCCGCCGGT